TAAATGGTTCAAATAAGTTTATCCATATGAGTGTTCTACATCGGATAAATTCCCAATTATTCCTTTTTTATTTTTATCATTTTTCAACCATTTCGGTACTAACGTAGTGGTAGAAAGAATACCATGCTATGCTGTGCCTGGACTTCAAACAATTTATCTTTAACCATGTAAAAGACCTCAACATTATTGGTTGATAGAGAATCAAAGTTCATTTAGCAATTAGTCACGAAATGCTATGGTTCTTACATAGGATTTCTGAATGAAATCCAATTCCGAAGTAATTCGTTGAGATTGTGCACCCTTTTTCCTATTTCTGCTATAAAAAAGAATACAGAAATCTAAAGAAAGTGCAGCCGGTGAAATCCAACGTATTCTTGAAATACACAACTCGCACACACTCCCTTTCCAAAAAAAATCAATACACCCAGCACTACGCTTAGATTTATTGGATTTGTTGCTAAAATATCGGTATTAAACTCGAAACTCCCAGCGGATGGCCAGTGCCCCACGGAAACAAAAGAATCGGTTCTATTTTTCATATGCTCTCCTCTTATAGATAGGACTAAAAAAGAACAGAGTTCTTTTTGTATCACTCCGCTCACCCCCTTTTTTTACATTTCTATTCTACGATGAAATTAAACATTAAACAAAAGGATTTGCAAATAAAAGAGCTAATGCCACGACCAGTCCATAAATTGTTAAAGCTTCCATAAAAGCCAGGCTAAGCAATAAAGTACCTCGTATTTTACCCTCTGCTTCTGGTTGTCTCGCAATACCTTCTACAGCTTGGCCCGCAGCAGTACCTTGACCAACCCCAGGTCCAATAGAAGCAAGCCCAACAGCCAATCCAGCAGCAATAACGGATGCAGCAGAAATAAGTGGATTCATGGTAAGTTCCTCGCACCAAAAAAAAAGAAATGGTTAATGATACAACCAATGAATTAGTACTTAATCTACTTCTACTTTGACTATTTACTTACTATTTACTTTACTACACTTATCACTTATTTTTTCTTTTTTGATCTTTATCACTAAAATCTATCGGGTCGAAGTAGCTAAAAACTCCAAATGGAAATAAGAATATTACTGAATTTTCAGAACTACTTCGATATACCGTTTTTACTTTCTACCCATGATGGAGTTTTATGTAAATAGATACGGTTTTAGTCATTGCATTTTCTTGTTTATAAACTCTTCTATTCTTTCATTCAATTCACAATCACAGACAAAATAGAAAAAGGACTGATACGGGAATCCATCTAAATGCAGTGGGCTAGAAAAAAAAAAAAAAGAGATAGGGGTAATTCCTATCTAACTAGTAAATAACATATACTTTTTTTCTTCCATAACGTAAATCACCTGCATTTTTTATTCTATTAAATCATATTCTGGAACCATTCTTCGAAACATACACAAGGATTTATACTCATAGGCATTACATATATGTAGTAGGACCCCCAACCCTTCTTTCTCTTACAAATTCTTCAATATAATCTACCTTTCTTCATAGATATATGTAGCTATTTGCATTTTCTTCTCCAACCCAGTGGATTATATTGAACCCCCCGCATTGCTTGAATTGGGATAAGCTTCCAAAAAGACTATTTCGAAAGTTAGTCAATGATGACCCTCCATGGATTCACCTATATAAGCCGCAGCCAAAGTTGCAAAAATCAGAGCTTGAATACCACTTGTAAATAATCCAAGAAACATGACAGGTATAGGAACTACTGAAGGCACTAAAGAAACAAGAACAACAACTACTAATTCATCAGCCAATATATTCCCGAAAAGTCGAAAACTAAGAGATAAAGGTTTTGTGAAATCCTCTAGGATATTAATTGGTAAAAGTATTGGAGTTGGTTGAATGTATTTCCCAAAATATCCCAATCCTTTTTTGCTAAGACCCGCATAGAAATATGCCACTGACGTGGGTAAAGCTAAAGCAACAGTAGTATTTATATCATTCGTAGGCGCAGCTAACTCCCCATGAGGTAACTTTATGATTTTCCAAGGTAAAAGAGCACCTGACCAGTTAGAAACAAAAATAAATAGGAACATAGTTCCAATAAAAGGAACCCAAGGACCATACTCCTCTCCAATCTGAGTTTTGCTCAAGTCTCGAATAAATTCAAGGACATATTCGAAGAAATTCTGACCGTCGGGCGGAATGGTTTGTGGATTCCGAACAGCTATGATGACTGAACCTAATAAGATAGCAATTACAACCCAAGAAGTGATAAGTACTTGGGCATGAATTTGTAAACCTCCTATTTGCCAATAGAAATGTTGGCCTACTTCTACACCCGATATATCGTATAACCCTTTGAGTGTTTTAATGGAACATGGTATAACATTCATATTGTCCTCTAACAGAAATCGAACTTAAAAAAAGGAATTATTTTGATTCAACCATCTCTTTCTCAATTCATCTAAGTTCATTCATGAATTTCAGTTATGAATCGTATATTTAGGATCCCGAGAAATAACATAAAAAAAAGCACCAATCATTTTCTCTTTTTTATTCAATATTATTCAATATTCAAAACATAGTTCAAACTCCAACAAAGAGAGTTCACCAAAAACGAACTAATCTTCTTATTCTTAATGATAAGATAATCAACCATTTTTTATACAACTAGAACGGCCCTCACAAATTGCAGATGCTAATTTGGTAAGAATCAATCGAATCGAAGCTATAGCATCATCGTTGGCTGGAATAGAAATATCTGCAAGATCTGGGTCACAATTTGTATCGATTAAACAAATCGTCGGAATACCCAAAATAACACATTCTCGAAGAACCGTATATTCTTCTTGCTGATCAACGATAATTACAATATCGGGCAATCCCGTCATATATTTGATCCCACCCAGATATGTTTGCAAGGTAGATAACTTTCGCTTCAACATTGCTGCATCTCCTTTGGGGAGACGATTGAGTTTACCCATCTTTTGTTCTGCTCTTAAGTCCCTGAACTTCTGAAGTCTTGTTTCTGTAGTAGACCAATTCGTTAACATACCACCAAGCCATTTTTTATTAACATAATGACATCGAGCCCTTATTGCTGCTGATGCTACTAAATCCGCTGCTTTCTTTTTGGTGCCAACTATTAAGAATTTTTTTCCCCTACTTGCTGCATCAAAAACTAAATCGCAGGCTTCTGATAAAAAACGAGCAGTTATAGTAAGATTTGTAATATGAATACCTTTACGCTTTGCAGAGATGTAAGGAGCCATTCTAGGATTCCATTTCTTAGTACCATGACCAAAATGAACTCCTGCTTCCATCATTTCTTCCAAATTGATGTTCCAATATCGTCTTCCCATTTTCCCACACTTTCTCTTTGTTTTTTTTTTCAAAGAGATTCAGTACCCTGTGAAATAAATAATTGTTCCGACGGAACCTTCTACCAGGATTGACCATTGATCTACGACCCAAACCATGAATTTCTTTCTTTCTTTTTTATTTCATTGATTACCAAATCCATAATCGGACCAGAGAGTTCAAGTAAAAAGAATAAACCTCTTAGTAAATTACATTACGTAAATGATTGGTCTGATGTCTCATGGAAAGTGTTTGGGGCGCAAGAACAAAATAATTCTCTATGGTGTAACAAAATATCTCTCATTTCCAACTCGAATAGATTCTTCCTTTTGATTTTCAAATGAATGTTTTTGTCTTGCTTTGAACGATGTACTAATTTTTTGAATCCGGTACCAACCGGTATAATCCCCCCCAGAACAACGTTCTCTTTCAGGCCTTTCAACCAATCAATACGACCTCGTAGAGCAGCTTTTGCTAAAACTCGAGCAGTTTCTTGAAAACTCGCTTCGGATATGAAACTTTGAGTATTCAAAGATGACTTCGTTATTCCCAATAAGATTGCCCGATAACAGATCGCTTCGTCCAAAACACGCCCTGCTCGCTCTGCTCGCAACAATCCAATCAATTCCCCAGGTAAAAAAACATTAGACATTCCATCTTCTGAAACCAACACTTTTGATGTTACTTGACGTACAATAATCTCTATATGTCTATTATGGATCTGTACCCCCTGAGATCGATAAACCTTTTGGATCTTATTAACCAAAGAGATACGACTTTGGGCTATGGTTAGTTCTGCTCCAATCAAAAATCCCCAGGGGATCCCAAGAATCCTTCGGATACGTTCGTCCCAACCTTCAACTCTTCTTTCGAGGTTCATCGATATTGAATCAATTGAACGAACTTCTAAGATTTGTTCCACTTTTGGAAGACCTTGCGTTATGTCACCGGATCTCAATTTTTCATATATAAATGTAATTAATGTATCTCCTTCAGAAAAGGTTTCCCCATAATGGCCATGAACAGTTGCTCCTGGAGTGACCAAATAGGGCTTAGCTGATCTTATAACTAAAGAGTCAACATGAACAATGAAAATTTGACCAGATTTTTTAATGCGTGATCCGTATTTCAATAGACATACATTTTCACAAAGGAATTGTCCAAGGCTAATTATTGTCCATGCTTCTTCACAATAATCGTGATGGAGAAAACACCAATTCAAATGGGATGAATTCCAAATGATGTTACTGCATGGATCGGGATTAGAAATCCTTCTATTTTCATCTAGGAAACAGTATTTAAATGGAAGTACTTGAAGCATTTGGAAAGTCTGTTGAAAATTTTCAAGTAACAAATATTTCTTTAAAAAGACTTGATTATAAGTTCTTAAAGAGTAAGATGAACAAAGATTTCCTATTTTAGGTACAATAGTACCTAAAGGGCCCAACAAATCCCTAATTGGAGTCATGGGATCCGATTCTTTTGTCGCATTATTATATCTCGAAGTATTGAAGGGGCCAATTCGAGAACAATTGGATGATGACAAAATTCTGAAAGATTGGCATTCCTTATTTCGATTCAACAACGTACCGAGAGGTCCCTGATGTTGGGGAAATGATTGAATCTTCACCTTGGAATTAAAAGGATTGATATGGGTACGATCTAAATTGGA